ATAAGATTTTTTTTACTCTTAAAATACGTAAAATACTTAGTAAAGTAATAAATAAAACTACTACCAATCTTAAAAACATAGATATTCTCATATAATATGAACTTTCGTAACATGAATAACCTATAAATTTTGATCCAATAACTTCAGATGTTTGTAAAAACAAAAAAATTGGTAAAAAATATAAAATAACTAATTTAAAATGAAATTTCTCATTAGTACTTATTATACATATATAAATAAATAATACTAATAACCCACCAATATATACTAAAAATAAAATATACCTATACCATATATTAAAAAAAACACTTATAATTAATACCACAAAAACTCTCGTAAAAAATAAAGAAATTCCTAACGATACAGGAGAAGAAGAAATAAATCTAACCATTAAAAAAATAGAAACCAATATAAATAAAGAATAAATATTCAAAAATAGAAAAAAATCTATTTATTAACTCCCAAAGTTAATGTTTTTATAAACTATTTTTGATGGTAAAAAGATTTAACTTCTTTTTAGATGCAAACTAAATATTCTAAAATAAATTATATTACCAATAATCCTAAAGGATATAAATTAATTCTAAATTAATTGCATTTATCTGCCAAATTAAATATAAAAATATCCCGGTCCTTTCGTACTAAAAATATTAAAATAAAAGATAGAAACTGACCTGGCTTACGCCGGTCTGAACTCAGATCATGTAGGATAAAATTGTTCGAACAGAACAAATCTTTTATGGTGGCTAACCATAAAGTTCCTAGTCCAACATCGAGGTCACAATCATAAAAATATATAATGCTGTTATCCCTAAGGTAGTTTAATTATTTTTATTATCAAATCGATTAAATAATATAGTAAAGTTTAACTGTTTACCTGTCGCCCCAACAAAAAAAAATATAAAAACTCTAAGGGTCTTCTCGTCTTTTTTCTAAAAAATGATATTTTCATCATTTAAATAAATTCAAAAAAAATTTTTTAAGACAGAATTACTTCATTTTTCCTTTCATTCTAGACTTTAATTAAAAGCCAATTGATTATGCTACCTTAGCACAGTCAAGGTACTGCGGCCATTTAAAAATATCATTGGGCAGAATACATTTAAGATTATTTCCTTAAACTATGTTTTTGATAAACAGTTGAAATAAATTTTGCCGAATTCCTAAAAAAATTTTATTTTTTTACTAATTTTAACAAAAAAAATACAAAAAACTATTTTTTTATAATTTTTAATAAAAAAAAGATACAATTAAAAAATTATTATAATATATATTACTTATATAAAAATTATTTTATATAATAATTTATCAGTTAATAATTCTTTTTTTAAAAAATCTAAATACTTTTTAATTGATTTAAGTACTAAATACTTTTATTAAAAATCCAGTTATCATTATTAATGAAAAATTTTTCATTCCTGTAAATAAATATTTATATAACTATGCTACGTTAAAAAATATTTCATTTACTTACCTAATAATTTCGGGAAAAATTAATTAAAATATTTTTCATTAAACACTTATACAAAAGGTATAAAAAAAGATATTACAAAAAAATATCTATTTTGATTATTGATTTTAATTAAAAAATTAAAAAAATTGAAAATACTAAAAATTAGACCCTCTTATTGTAATTAAGAAATACTTAGTACTTTATTTTCTTAAAATGGAGAAACTGAAGTTTCACTGTTAGAATGAAAATCAGGAGGTAAAAATAAATCTCATTCTCGTCTTATTCTAGGAGCAATAGAAAAAAGTGAACTACGTTCCACAATGAAAGCTTCCCAAACAATAAAAACAAATATAATTACAGCAATAATAGAGAAAAGAGATCCAAATGACGAAATTTGATTTCATTTATAATATGTATCAGGGTAATCAACATAACGACGAGGTATTCCTGATAATCCTAAAAAATGTTGAGGAAAAAAAGTTAAATTAACTGCAAAAAACATAACAAAAAAATGAACTTTAGCTGCTCCTTCATGAAGGGTATAACCAGTTATTACAGGAAATCAATATACAAAACCAGCAAATAATGCAAATACTGCACCTATAGATAATACATAATGAAAATGAGCAACAACATAGTATGTATCATGTAATATAATATCTAAAGATGAGTTAGATAAAACAATACCTGTTAAGCCACCAAGCGTAAACAAAAAAATAAACCCTAAAACTCAATACATTGAAGCGCTAAAATAACAATGACTTCCGTATAATGTTATAAGTCATCTAAAAATTTTGATTCCTGTTGGAACTGCAATAATTATAGTAGCAGCAGTAAAATATGCACGAGTATCAACATCTATCCCAACTGTGAATATATGATGAGCTCATACAATAAATCCTAAAATCCCAATAGATACTATAGCATAAATTATACCTAAAGTTCCAAAAGCAGGTTTTCTAACAAAGTTCCTTAAAATATGAGAAACTATTCCAAATCCAGGTAAAATTAAAATATATACTTCTGGGTGACCAAAAAATCAAAATAGGTGTTGATATAGAATAGGATCACCTCCTCCTGCAGGATCAAAAAAACTAGTATTAAAATTCCGATCAGTTAATAATATTGTAATAGCCCCAGCTAAAACAGGCAGAGATAATAAAAGTAAAAATGCTGTAACTAGAACAGATCAAACAAATAATGATAAACGTTCCATTGTAATACCAGGAGCACGTATATTAAAAATTGTGGTAATAAAATTAATAGCACCTAAAATTGAACTTATACCTGCTAAATGCAAAGAAAAAATAGCCAAATCCACAGAAGCACCACCATGAGCAATAGGGCCACTTAAAGGAGGATATACAGTTCAACCTGTCCCTACCCCACCTTCAACTATTCTAGAAACTAATAATAAAATAAAAGAAGGTGGAAGCAATCAAAATGATATATTATTTATCCGAGGAAAACTTATATCAGGAGCACCAATTAATAAAGGAATTATTCAATTACCAAATCCACCAATTATTATAGGTATAACTATAAAAAAAATTATAATGAAAGCATGAGCTGTAACAATAACATTATAAAAGTGTTCATCTATCAAAACAAGAGTAGTACCTAATTCTAAACGAATTAATAATGATAGTCCAGTACCAACTAGACCACATCAAATTCCAAAAATTATGTATAAAGTACCAATATCCTTATGGTTTGTTGAAAAAAGTCAACGCAAGATCAATAAAAAAAAATTGATTAATTAAATTAAAAGTTTATTGCAAAAATTGCATTCAAAAAAACATACAAAAGTAATTCCTAATAAATTTAAAAGACAAAAAAACCTTAATAAAAATTTTGAATCTCGTTTATTTATTAAAAAATAAGAATAAAAAAATTTCAAATAGAAATTTAAACTAATAATTGAACTTAAAATTAATATAATAAAAATAAAATATTCTAATGAAAATAAAGAATAAAATAGAATTTTTATTTTTATTAAAAATATAATAAAAGGAGGTAATCCACTTAAAGATAATAACATCACACTAAAAGATAAATAATCTAATATAAATAATCTATAAAATATAAACATTAAAATAATTAAATATATTAACATATAACCTCAAATGTATCCAAAACATATTCCAACACATATTCAACCTGAGTGAGAAATAGATGAAGATCCAATTATTGAACGAACTGATGTTTGATTATTTCCTAAAATAGATCCAATAATTGCCCTAAAAACTCCTAAAATAATAATTATATGTATTATATTATTTCTAAAAACCAATATTCTTAAAAATCCTATTGGAGCAATTTTTAAAGGTCCTAAAAGTATTATATTTCTAATTCATCTTAAAGAATTAACTAATCTTGGAACTCAAAAATGCCCTGGAAAAATTCCAAGTTTTAAACTAAGACTTATTAAAAATAAATAATTAACTATATTTAATTGTTCAATATTATTAAAAAAAATAATCCCACTAATAAATATCATAACTCTAGCTAATCTTTGAATTAAAAAATATTTCATTATTGATTCTTTTGAAGAGGAAAAATAATTTATTAATAATAATGGAAATAATGCAATTATTCCAACTTCTATTCCAATTCATCTAATAATTCAATCACTTGATCTTAATCTAATAATAGGACTAATAAAACAAACAAAAAAAAATAATAAATTAGAAGAATTAATTAAACAATAAGAAAATTCTTTTATTAATCAACATCAATGATTTCCGTTCAACCGGCGATTGTTTTTAAAAAAAGATAACTAAAAAATAATATGTATTATTAATTAATACGACAACCTTTTCATTTAGTGGAATTTAGTCCATGACCTCTTCTTATCTCATTTAGGATTTTTTCAATACCAATTGGATTAATTAGTTATATACGCTCATCAAATATTTCATTATTAATCTTAGGACTAATTACTACAGCAATTATTTCATTTTTATGATGACGTGATGTTGTACGAGAATCTACTTATCAAGGATTTCATAATAAATTAGTAATAAAAGGATTAAAGATTGGAATTATATTGTTTATTTTATCTGAAGTTTGTTTTTTTTTCGCATTTTTTTGAGCATATTTTCATTCAAGATTAGCACCTTCTGTAGAAATTGGAGCTCACTGACCTCCAACAGGAATCTACACATTAGAAGCATTTCAAGTTCCCTTATTAAATACATCAGTATTATTATTATCAGGAGTATCAATTACATGAGTTCATCATTCAATTGAAGAAGGAAACTATAAATCAGCAATACAAGGATTATTTATTACTATTTTATTAGGGCTTTATTTTTTATTATTACAATATGGTGAATATTCCGAGACCATATTTTCTATTTCAGATGGAATTTATGGTTCATGTTTTTTTATAGCAACAGGATTTCATGGTACTCATGTAGCAGTTGGAGCAACATTTTTAATTGTGTGTTTTTTTCGTTTAAAAAATTTTCATTTTAATAAAAATCATCATGTTGGATTTTTAGCAGCAGCTTGATATTGACATTTTGTTGATGTAGTTTGACTGTTCTTATATGTAAGAATTTATTGATGAGGCTCATTTCAGAATAGCTTAAACAACTAAAGCATTGATTTTGTAATTCAACGATATTTTTTTCTGAAAAAAAAATAATTCTAATTTTAAAAAAAGAATTATAGGAAATATATGCATTATTAAAGATACATATTGAAATTTATTTATAGGAAAACTAAAAAGTACATATTTTGAATAAATTCCATGATTAATACTTGTATATAAATATATATTATATACACCCCTAAAAAAAATTATTAATCCTATAACAAAAATAAATACAATAGACAAAGATCATAATCTTGGAATAATAAATATTTCCCCTAATAAATTTAATGTAGGAGGAACTGCTATATTAATAGAACATAAAACAAATCAAAAAAAAGACAATATAGGATAAATTTGTAATAATCCTTTTATATGTATCAACCTTCGTCTACGAACCTTTAAATATGAAAAATAAGCAATACAAAATATAGCAGATGAACATAATCCATGTGCATATATTGTAATAATTGAACTTAAAAATCCTCATACTTGATCATTTAAAATTCCAATAATAACTAAAGCTATATGCCCAATAGAAGAATAAGCAATAAAAGCTTTTATATCTACTTGTCGTAAACACATTAATCTTGCTAATAATCCACCTCAAATTCTTAACCTTATAATAAAAATCAAAAAGAATGATTTATCACCTCTAATATTAAAAATATAATTTATTTGAATTAACCCATAACCTCCAAGTTTTAATAAAATCCCTGCAAGAATTATACTTCCAGCTAAAGATGCTTCCACATGAGCTTTTGGAAGTCATAAATGACAAGAGTATATAGGTAATTTTACTAAAAAAGCTAAATAAACAAAAAAACTTATTGATTTATAATAACAATATATTGTTGTTCTTAAATATATTATAAATCTTCCTTCATTATAAGATCAATAAAGTAAAATTATTAATAAAGGTAATGATGCACAAACAGTATATAATATTATATAAGACCCTGCTTGCAAACGTTCCGGTTGATACCCTCACCTAATAATTAGTAATAAAGTAGGAATAAGAGATGCTTCAAAAAAAATATAAAATAATAATACATTATTTACTGAAAATACAATAATCAAAATAAACAATAATGATAATAAACATATTATGTATGAAGATTTTTTATTTTCTGGAGTTGAAATAAAACATAACCCTACTAATATAATCCTTAAAAAAATCAACAATAATCTAACATTATTATATAAAAAAATATAATTTATAATATTAGAAAAATATTGATTAAATCTTAATATTGAAATAAAAACTAAAACTATAATGGAACAAAAAGTAACTATTCAAGAATTAATTAAAAAAATAGCTAAAATACCAAATAATATTCTGAATATTATAGAAAAAAGGAGAAATCCCCTTATCAAAGTTAGCAGCTTCAATACTTTTTTTCTTTTTGTTTTATAAAAAATTAGATTTTGAAAATCTAAAATGGAATATTTTTCCACAAAAAGATTTCAAGTTTATTTATCATTATATTATTTATTAGAATTATTATAATCGTTTTACATTTAATATTATTTTATAATAATACTTCCTTAGAAAAACAATCAGCTTTTGAATGTGGATTTGAACCTTTAAGAGAAATACGTACTCCTTTTTCATTACGTTTTTTTATTTTAGTAATTTTATTTTTGATTTTCGATATTGAAATTAGATTATTATTTCCAATTATTTCTATTAGAACACTTATACTATCCTTATTTATAAAAACTAGATTGTTTATTTTTTTAATTATTCTTTTAATTGGATTATTTCATGAATGAAATGAAGGAGCAATTGATTGAATATCAATATATTTAAGATAAGCTATTTTTTAAGCTTTTGGGCTCATAACTCAAATAAGATTTTTCTCTTAAAATACACTTTAATTTAATGAAAAAATTAATTAATGATGAACTATCATGGAATTTTTTATTTTTTATCCAGTTAGTAATATTGAACTATTTTCAAAAGAAAAATTCAGTTCTCTTTTTCAAACAGACAAATTAGGTGCCAGCAGTCGCGGTCATACCTAATGTTAAAATTTTTTTTAGATAATTTTTTTTTAAAAATAATTTTTTTATTAGTAAAATATAAAAAAATTATTATTTATTTTAAAAAATAATTAATAAAACTCTTAATAAAAAACTAGGATTAGATACCCTATTATTTTAGAACTCATCATATTATCTAAGCACTAAAATATTAATATTAAGACTTAAACATATGCTACACTATGACCTGTTATTTATAATAATAATTATTTGTGATTTCTCTTCAAGAGAAATCACAACGGCAATATATAAGCTGTTAGTTAAAAGTTGAGTCACTTGAGGGTTATCAATAATATTTTTTTTCGGATAGAAAATTAATAATTTTCTTTAAGATGGACTTAAAAGTAATATAAAAATATATATAATATGAATTTCCTTTGATTTGTGCACAAATCGCCCGTCATTCTCCTTATTTTTTTTAAAGGAGACAAGTCGTAACATAGTAGAGGTAACTGAAGTTGTCTCTTTTTTTGAAGTGTTTCACATTATCTTTTCAAGATAAAAATGTTTTTTTACTAAAGCGATTTTATTGCATTAAGTTTCGACCTTAAAATAGATTTTTTTTCTAGTAAAAATTTTTACAGATTTGTTTTCATCTTTAGATGGATGTACTAATATATATTCTTGAATAATAACATTAGTTCTTTCATTAATTTATTATAATAAAACTTTTCATTATTCATCAAATAGAACGTTGGTAAAATCATTAATTTCTTTAGGTCAAGGTAATAAAAAAATTATACCTATAGGTTTATTAATTATTAATATTTTTTTTATATTAATTAACATAAATTTATTAGGATTAACACCATTTACTTATAGAATAACAAGATCATTATGATATGCTTCTTCATTAGCACTAATTATATGAATATTATTATTAATTAGTGGATATTTTTATTCTTTTAAAAAATCATTAGCCCACCTAGTTCCTAGTGGTGCACCTTTAGTATTAGTACCTTTTTTGATTATTATTGAATCAATTTCAATTCTAATTCGTCCATTAACATTAACAGTACGTTTAATTGCTAATATTAGTGCAGGTCATATTGTTTTATCTTTAATTGCCAATGTCTTATCAAGACTAAATATTTCAAGTATATTATTAGTATTAGTAATTTCCGTAGGTTATAATATATTTGAAGTTTTTGTTTGTTTTATTCAAGCTTATATTTTTACATTACTTTTAAAACTTTATAGTATCGAACATCCTTCTTTTAATTGAAGCATATAATGCATTTAACTGTTAATTAAATCAATCGCAAATATTTGCGACTTTTAAATATTCCTCAATTAAGACCAACTTCAGGGTTAAGAATTTTTTTAATAATCATCATTACATGCTGTATAATTTATACAGTATTTTCTATAAGAGAAAATAAACCTCTTTTTTTTTGTGGCAGATAAATGCAAAGATTTTAAGAGTCTTTTAAGAAAAATTTTTTTCCTTTCCTTCAGTGTTTGGCACAAGAAAATTTGAGTTTCTTAGAGTTTTTCCAAGGAAAAAACCTCAAAAATCTCTTTTTGATTTTTGGATCCCACAAACCCACAGTTTATAAAGTATAACTTATTTTTAAGCTCTTGCGAGATACTTTACTTGGAAGGTAAACATAATAATATATATTACAAAAAACAAAATATCATAATGATTGTTGACTTTGAAGGTCAAAGGTTTAATTATTTAACCTAATATTTTGAGATAAATCATCAATGAAAGATTTACAATCTTATGTGCTAAGCACTTTCAAAAAAAAAGTCGTGAACATGTACAGCTTCTACTACAATAGGTATAAAAGAGTGATTTGCACCACAAATCTCTGAACATTGTCCATAATAAACTCCAGGTCAATTCAAAAACATATTTATTGAATTTAATCGTCCAGGAACAGAATCTATTTTTATTCCAACTGAAGGGATTGTAAATGCATGTAATACATCAGCAGATGTAGTAATTACAGTAGTATTAACATTATAAGGAAGAGTAACTCGATTATCAACTTCTAATAATGAATAATCACCTAAATTTAAGTCTTTTAATGAAATTATATATGAATCAAATGATTCTAATGATGGAATTTCATATGATCAATATCACTGATGACCTGTTCTTTTTAAAAATAAATCAGCTTTTGATTGTTCATCTAGTAAATATAATAAACGCAATCTAGGAAATGCTAATCATACTAAAAGTAATGCAGGAATAATTGTTCAAATTGTTTCAAGTATTTGAGCTTCTAATATATTTCGTGAAGAAAATTTATTTAAAATCAATTTTATTCCTAAAAATGCAACAAAACTAAAAATCCCCAACAACAATACTATTGCATGATCATGAAATAAAATTATTTCTTCTTGAATAGGTGATGCAGGATCAAGTAAAAGTTTTTGACCTCAATATCTTATTTAACAAAGATAATATCTTTTTAGTATCTTCAGCACTATGCTTTAAATAAGCTATTTGTTAAAAACGAATTCTCTTCATTTGATTTGCAATCAAATATTTTATATAAATAAACTAGTTTTAATAATTATTAATTTTAAATTATCATCTTTGACTTGACAAGCCAATATTTTTATTAAACTAAATAATTTTATACAATTTTTTTTCAAAAAATTGGAATAATAATTAATAAAACAAACAAAAAAAAATACAAGAAAGTACAAGGAACCGCCAATGTTATATATGGCTCTTCAATAGGACATGCACCTAACCAAGTTAATAGAATAAATATAGAAATTAAAATTCAATAAATTAATTGAAAAACAAAACAAAATCTACCTGAAAAAGAATATTTGAACATTCCTACAGGTAAAAAATATAAAATAAAAATTGATATTGCTAAAGCAATTACTCCACCAAGCTTTCTTGGAATAGAACGTAAAATTGCATAAGCAAATAAAAAATATCACTCAGGTTGAATATGTGTTGGTGTAACTTTGAAATTTGCTATTGAAAAGTTTTCAGGGTCTCCAAGTACATTTGGAAAAAAAAATACAATAAAACAAACAAAAAAAAATACAAGAATAAAACCAACAAAATCTTTTCAAGTAAAATATGGATTAAAAGGAATTTTACCTGAATGATTCAAATCACCTAAAGGATTAGAACTACCTTTTTCATGAAGAAAAATTAAATGAACAGCAGATAATACTACAATCAAAAAAGGTAAAATAAAATGTAATCTGAAAAATCGTGTTAAGGTAGGTTGACCAACTGAAAACCTACCCCAAATTCATTCAACTAAACTTGGGCCAAAATAAGGAATAGCAGATATTAAATTAGTAATTACAGTAGCTCCTCAGAAAGATATTTGTCCTCACGGTAATACATATCCTAAAAAAGCAGTAGCTATTCTAACTAAGAAAATTGTTACCCCAACTATTCATGTTCGTGGTTGAGTTAAATATGATTGATAATATAAACCACGTCCAATATGAAAATAAATAAATAAAAAAAAAAATCTGGCACCATTGGCATGTAAAAAACGAAATTCTCAACCTATTGGAACATCTCGTATAATATGAACAATAGAAAAAAATGTATTTCTAATATCTGATGTATAATGTATTGAAAGAAAAAATCCAGTTAAAATTTGTAAAACTAATAATATTCCTAAAATAGATCCACCATTTCACCAAATAGAAATTCTTATAGGTCTAGGTAAATTAATTAAATCACGAATTTTTAGCAAAATGCACAAGTGCAATAAGTATATTATTTCCACGTAAACGTAAAAAAGATACTAATAAAGATAACCCTACTGCTGCTTCACATGCAGCAAAAGTTAAAACTATTAAAAATATATATATAGACTCATATCTATTTATTAATGAAAATACTATAAAAACTATTCTTATTAATATTATACCCTCAAGAAGGATTAATAAACATAAAATATATTTTTTATTAAATAAATAAGAAATAATCAAAAAAAAAACAAATATTAATGAAACATAAAAAATAATTATTATAATATTTATAACATATTAACTTAAATTAATATAACAAACATAAAAATAATATACAAATTCCAAAAGGTAAAAATGACTTTCAACATAATATTATTAATAAATCATATCGATGACGTGGATATGCCCCACGAGCAAATAAATAAAAAGTTGAAAAACAGACAATTATTAATACAAACAAAATTGAATTATTATTATATAAAAACCAAATTGCAGATATCGTGGATATAAAAATAATATTAGCATATTCTGCTAAAAATAATAATGCAAATAGACCACCACCATATTCAACATTAAATCCAGAAACTAGTTCAGATTCTCCTTCAGCAAAATCAAATGGTGCTCGATTAGTTTCCGCTAATGTTGTTGTAAATCATACTAATAATAATGGAAATATTATAAACATAACTGAATACCCTATTATAGCTATTTCTATATTAGTTTCAAAAATCAATAAAACAGGAACAATTAAAACAAATAATATTCTTACTTCATAAGAAATTGTTTGAGCTCTAGCACGTAAAGCTCCCAAAAATGCATATTTTGAATTTGAAGTTCAACCAGCAAGTAAAATACAATATACATTAATTGCTGAAATACAAAGAAAAATTAATAACCTAAATCTAATAAATTTAATACAATAAATACTAGGATAAATTACTCAAAGAAATAATGCTAAGCCAAACCCTATAGTAGGAGCAATTATAAACAAAATTTTATTACTTTTTATAGGAAGAATTAATTCATTTAAAAATAATTTTACTGCATCAGCAAACGGTTGAAGAATTCCTCAAACCCCGACTGATTTAGGTCCCTTACGAATTTGAATATATCCTAAAATTTTTCGTTCATATAAAGTATAAAATGCAACAGAAATCAATACACATACAATAGTAAAAACTCTAGTAATTCATAACATAAATAAAAATTATTATTAAAATAATAAAAGAACGAAAAAAACTATTTATAAAAATAGGTCATGAAAAAAGTAAAATTCTAAAATTTCTAGAAACTTTCCTAATTATATCAATTTTCCTAAATGACTCTAATCATCCATAATCCAAAAAATATATATTTTTTAAAACAGGGTTCAATAGTTTTCCTGAATAGATATAAAAAGGAGCCAAAAAAAACATAGTTGATCATACAAATGAATTATTAACTGATATTATTAAACCTAATAAAATCCCTAATAATATAAAAAAATTAATTAAATAACTTAAATAATTAGGAATAAAAACACACTCTAAAAATCAATTTTCAAGTCTTCATATATACTTTCCTGAAATAATTGCAAAAAATGATAATATAATTATAGAAAAATAAATTCTTGGAGTATTTTTTATAATTAATATAATATTAGGTTTTCTTCAAACTAAACTTTTTATTATACGAGTAGTGTATATTGCGGTTATAATAGTAGCAAATGAAATTATCAATAAAGATAAAATATTTATAGATCTAAATATTATTTTTTCTAAAATTATATGCTTCGAATAAAATGCACTTAAAAAAGGAGCTCCTATAAGACAAAATCTTCTAATATTAAAAATAATGATCCCAAATGGACTAGAGTTAGAAATTCCACCTAAAAGACGTATATCTTGTACCCCAAATGATATTATAAGCACAGAACCAGCTGCTAAAAATAATAATGCTTTAAAAAGTGCATGTATAAATAAATGAAACAAAGTAATATTAGTTAAACCTATTCCTAAAGTAAATACTATTAATCCTAATTGTCTTAAAGTTGATAATGCAATAATTTTTTTTAAATCAAATTCATAAATGGCCGCAGTACCCCCTAGTAAACAAGTAATTGCACCTAACAATAATAATATATTACTAAGTTCTTTAGTTATAGGAATAACTATTCTTAAACGAATAATTAAAAAAATACCAGCAGTAACCAATGTCCTTGAGTGAACAAGTGCACTTACAGGTGTTGGAGCTGCTATTGCAGCTGGTAATCAACTTCTAAATGGGTACTGAGCACTTTTAGTTAATCTAGCAATAGATAAAATTATTATTAAACTTAATGCAGTAGAACATATAGGATAATAATAAAAATGTCCTATAAAAACAAAAAGAAAAAAAGAAACAACAATAAAAACATCTCCAATACGATTAATTAACATTGTATGAAAACCAGCAATTAATGAATCTTTACTTTGATAGTAAATAATCAATGCAAATGATGTAATCCCTAAACCATCTCAACCAACTAGTATAAATAATAAAGAACCAGAAAAAACTAAGAAACATATTCTTAATACAAATCTTAATAAAATTCATATAAACCGATAAAAATAAATATCTTCTTTCATATAATCACAAGAAAATAAAAAAACTCTACTTGAAATTATTATAACAATAGTAACAAACATAAACCTTACTTTATCCAAAATAATAGAAAATGTAAACTCACAAGTATTAATTCTTAATAAATGAATTTCTAAAATGTATGTTATATTTTTATAAATGAATAATATTATAGTTACAATTAATAAAATTATAAATCTAAACAATAAAAATGATATTTGAAATTTTTTAAACAT